GGGATAATATCCACCACTTGACGCCCATCCAATGCATCCACTAGGGTTATTTCATATCCTCCCTTTTCTTTTCGTATTATTTTGCTTATTATACCCGCTACTGTAGCATTATAAACATTATTATTACTCTTACTCCCGTCGGGATAAATCTGGCCCCTTCCTCTGTTCCCACCTACATATATGGGATATTTTAAGAAGTAAACATCTTTCTTAGTAGCAGGGTCCGGAGAAAGAATAGGAAAGGTGATTTCACTATATTTCTGACCAGGAACAGGACCTATTACAAGAATATTTTTTTTAGTGGGACGATAGTTCTGAAAAGATAGATTGCCTATCTTTTCTTTAATCTCGGGAGAAATACGCTCTGGGGGGGCTAATTCAAACCCCTCAGGTAAAATAAGAACAGCCCCCACATTCAAAGCTCCTTTTTTACCATTCCCAAGAACTTGTTTCAATTGCTTATCATAAGGAATTCGAACAACTGCTTCAAATACACTATCCGGAAGTACAGCTTGTGGAACCTCAATATCCACGGGCTTATTAGCTAAATGGCAGTTGGCACAGACAATACGGCCGGTCGCTTCTCGTGGATTTTCATAACCCTGCTGTGCAAAAATGGGATATGCATTTGAAACAGGTGCCCCAGTTATTATATATATCATGAGCGATAGGAAAATGGATCGAGTAATCTCTGCCTTTATCCAAAAAAAGGTATTTCTAGTTTGCATGGTCCAATCATTGATCCCGAAAATTTCTACAATAAAATTAGGTAGGTTGCTAGTATAGTTCCCTATCCCTGATTCTGCTATTTACTGAAATAATTTTACTCGAATCTAGGAAGAATTCTCCTGGATGGGTAGAAGAAATAAGTAAAATTATTAATGTTTTACTTATGTACAAAGTAACAAACCTGAACATGGGATCAGTGGATCATTTTTTAGTCATTTATTGAATGATAAATCACTACAAGTGACGGAGATACACGATTTAAATAACGGAAGATCCAATATTTAAAAATTGTATCTAGAATGACTGGAAAAGTGGAAACAAGACCGGATATAATTTGATCATTATGAGCAAATCCAAAATCTTTGTAAACAGATCCAATCATTAGTTCCCAACCATGGGGCGAATGGAAGCCTATACATAAATCAGTTAATAAAAGAATAGAAAAAGCTTTGATTGTATCACTTAAGTTATATAGGAACTCTTGAACCCAAGAGTTAAGGAGAAAAAGTTGTTCATTACCTAGAATAGAATAAGCACTTAGAATAACAAAAGAGATTATATTTGTCGAGAAGTACAAAATCATATGGATACGATCATGATTGTGTATCTTGATCAATTGGATTGTTTCTTTGTAAATTCCTATAGGAAGCTTTTGTAGATGTGTTTCTGGGTATTCTTTTATCATTTCGTCCAAGAGGAAGAGTCTCTCTAATTCTAGAACTTTTTTTAAAATATTTTTTTCTTGAATATGATTCAAGAAAATTTCAGATTGCCCAGTATTCCACCAATTAGTAACCCAAGCTTCTAGACTTTTTTTAAATGAAAGAGAGATCCACCAGGGCAAAAATACTATAGATGCAAGATATAGAAGGGGAATGAATGCTTTCGTTTTTGCCATTTTTTCGTCTTTTATTTTTTTTTTTTAATGAACTTACTTCATTCATCAACTTGATACAATATTGAATATTCATATCAAACATAAGTTCTATTACAAGTCATATTGATTCTATTATCAATCTATTCTCTGTTTTTTATTTGTACTTGAGTGGTTAGTCCTTAAATTTCGAAACAATACAAAAATAGAAAAACAAAGAATCCACTTTTTAAATTCGAATCAAGAAAAAAAATATCTATTGTTTCAAAATATAGCAATTACTCAAATTTGAAGCAATTGCCCGATTTCGATGAATGCACGAAAGAACCACCTCAGGATTAGGATTTACAGGTGAAAGAAGTCCCTTTCTATTCGATCAAAATAGAAAATATTTCAAAAAAAAAAAGAATTTATCGGTTTTTCCCTCGTGTTAAAAACTAAGAATACGAAAGTAGTCATTCTTCGCTTCATTTTTCAAAATACTTCAATTGGTACACGCAAGAAATAGGCCAATTCTGCAGCTTTTTGTTCAATTTCTTGTGGGGTCAAATTCTTCTCATTACGAGTCAAGGGAATGGCCCCCTGGCCTCTGATTTCTATATAAAGGACACGATGTGCATAAATACCCTCTTTCACTTCGATTCTGATGGATTGAATGTCTTTCAGAAGGAATCGGAGGAAAATGCGACGATTTTTTCCAGGAAATCCCCAACGAAAAATAGACGCTAGTCCTTCTTTTCTATCGAATCGATCATAACCGCTACCTACATTCCACGAAATTGTGCACCATAGATAAGAACTAATAAAGAGACCTGCAATCCCATAGAAAGACATCACGATCCCCTGTGGAAAAAAAATGATTTGCTGAGACGGAAATAAAGATATCAAATCTCTACCAAGATAACTGGAAGTTCCAACCAATAAAAACCCTAATGAACCTAAAAAAAGGATAAAGGCCCAGCAGAAATTGCTTGTTTTTCGAGATCCCCTTAAAAATTCTATCCATATATGTTCTGATCGCCAACTCATACTAGATCTAATTGCATTTTATTGGAATTGGAAGAATAAAAAAAATAACCGAAATAAATTTTACTTTACTTTTGTTGATTTCCGAAGTAACTCTCATCAACTAGTATTATTCTGATGTGAACCTTTAAGAGTAATTCATCGAATTGTTTAGATCTCAAATAATAAGATCAACTGACATATAATTTCCTATAGATACTTATATATAGATATATTTACTTTATATCTATATCTCAGATATTCGCTCCGATTCCCATTTATTCAATTCTTTTTTTTTTTCAAAGATTTATAATTCATTTACTCAGATGTCATGTATAATCGTTTATGGAAAGAGTAAGCTATATGTTATACTCTATCCTACTAGATAAATATAAATATCTGTGTTATGGTAGAAGTCGCATTCTTAAAAAAATATATATATATATACAAGATTTGGCACCATCGTATTTAAAAATAAAAAATCTTGTTTTTTTGAACATGAAGAGATAAAGAAGCCATTGCAATTGCCGGAAAAACTAAGCCCACTAAAGGCACAAAAATAGAGGGTAAGTTGTTGAAAGTTGTCATAGAATGGATACCTCGATTTAATAGACTTAATATTTGTACCTGTTATTTATTATTATTGTTATGTTATTTATCCTAATTATATTAATAATTTTATCTGTTATTTATTGTTAGAAAAATATCTTCGAATTATTATAATGCATATATTCATATATATATATAATTATTCAAATTTCTTAGAATTAGAAGAATTCTATAATTATAATAAGTATATCTACATGAGTATAATTATTTGAATTCTCTAATAATAAGAATGAATCTAGAATTCTATATATAGATGAGTATATATATATATGGAAAAGGAATGTAGAACATAATTTTTCATCTTTCGACATGAAATATATGTATGATAATCCACTTTTTATTTATTAATTTATTCTATTAATATTTTTAATTTTTCTTGTCTTATAATTTTTATTTAATTAACTGGAATAAAGATTTTCTTACAAATAAAAAGAAAAAAGAATTCACTCTTTTATGTTGTTTCATAGAGATTTCCTAATTACTAATTAGTAATATCTGTAAAAAAAAAAAAAGAATAATCCACATGATTCTTTCTACAATGAAATCTTATGTTACCAAATTCAAAATCCAAAGAATGGATTTTGAATTTGATTCCTTTAAACTAAATGAATAACTACTGGTTGATCACAAATCCAATTTTGTTTTTGATTAAGGCTCTACTTGATTGAATTTTGATTCGAAGGAAAGAAAACATGTAGGTGAAATAACTCACTCAAAATATCTTTTAAAAGATTACGTGGTACGATTGGATCGAATAAGCCCTTATGGAATAAATATTCAGCCGACTGTGAACCCTCAGGTAATGTCTTATTCAATGTTTGTTCAATTACTCTTTTACCCGCAAATGCAATGTAGGCATTGGGTTCCGCAATAATGATATCCCCCAACATACCAAAACTAGCTGTCACCCCGCCTGTAGTCGGAGATGTAAGGATTGATACATAGAATAAGTTTTTATTTGATTGATAATCAAATAAAGCGGAAGATATTTTAGCCATTTGCATCAAGCTCAAACTCCCTTCTTGCATGCGTGCTCCTCCAGAAGCACACACTAAAATAAGAGGTAAACATTGATTGGTAGCATACTCGATCAAACGGGTGATTTTCTCGCCTACTACAGATCCCATACTACCCCCCATAAACTGAAAATCCATAACCCCAATTGCTACGGGAATACCGTTTAATTGACCTGTGCCTGTTTGAACAGCTTCAGTCAATCCTGTCTTTCTTTGATAAGAATCAATACGATCTTTATAAGGTTCCTCTTCCGAATGAAATTCAATGGGATCTAGAGAGACCATGTCTTCATCCATAGGAGCCCAAGTACCCGGATCAATCGAAAGTTCGATTCTATCTGAACTACTCATTTTCAAATGATATCCACATTGTTCACAAATATTCATTTTTGATTTCAAAAATTTCTTATAATTTAATCCATAACAATTTTCGCATTGAACCCACAAATGCCTGTATTTTTGAGTAACATCTAGATTATTAGAACCTTCTGTTCTAGTGAAATCACTACCATCTCTTATACTAGCACTTTCACTATTATTTCCACCTTCACTACAAATGTAACTCTCAATGCAACTAGTAATTTGATTATTCCAACTATATTTAGTATCATACATCGAACGATCATAGTTGGAATCATGACTCTTCGATATGTTCTTTAGATAACTAGAGGTACAATAAATAGAAAACGAACTTTTTAGTTCACTTACAAAAGAATGATCATTGTCAATCTCCAAAATTAGATTTTCAATATCAAAATATATAGAAA